GCTAAACCTGTACTGACGAATAACCAACCCGCAATAAATAGGGAAGGTATAGTAATGCTATGAATGACCCAGTATCGAATACTAGTAATAATATCAGCAAAAGAACGTTCTCCTGTGCTTCCAGACATACTGAGCTCCACAAATTCTTGTACGTTCAAAAAAGGGCGGGCCGATTCCGTGAAAGATGAAATCAGTAAATCTAAAACTACTGATACTGAATCTTTGTGAGATCGTCAATTTTGTACCAAAGGTGTATTTAGAGTAGACCGAATCAGTATAGCTATCCTTCCTCTAGCGCAGCAACGCAGTCTCAATCAGTACCGAAGAAAATGCTATATCTTCCTTATCTATGTGTAAATTTATGTTTCCTTAGAATACTTAGAATATAAGATTAAGTAAGGTTTACATTAGTGGTTTCGACATAGTAAGAAAAAGGAAAGATCTTGAATATATGAGCTCTAATAATTAATGAAAGATTTCATTATATTCATAAAATTCCATTCTATTTTATGTGGTGGTTCATATTTTTTTTTAGTGTTTGTCTAGAATGACTGATGAATTAAGAATTTTCAATTGGAATTAATGGAATTCAACGAATTCTTTCAATTCGTTTTTCTTACCGTCGTATCTTATCTGGATTAAGACTTAGGTAAATGTTTTATTCATATATGTAGTAAAAGAACACATCTAATTTAGCTCTTTCATGCCTATTCTAACTAGTTATTTCGGCTTTTTACTGGCTGCTTCAACTATAACCCCAGCTCTATTTATTGGTTTGAACAAGATAAAACTTATTTGAAAAGAAGGAAATTCAATTTAAAAAATCATAATCAAAGTCTCTCTGAATATTTCATTTCAGGTATTCTATGGTTCCTTCCCGTATCAATTGCCAATTCCTGGTCATTGAGATTCACGGATAATTCAGATTAATATTTAGGGATAGATCTTACCTCTGTTTTTATTCCCTAAAACAAATTGAAATGATTGAAGTTTTTCTATTTGGAATTGTCTTAGGTCTAATTCCTATTACTTTAATAGGATTGTTTGTAACTGCATATTTACAATACAGGCGCGGTGATCAGTTGGACCTTTGATTGAGTAACATTTCTTTTTTTGATTGACCCCCTTACAAAGAGGGGGTCAAATTCAAGTTGTAATTCTACTTTTTTTTGTTAAGTTATTTCATTGGAATTCGACATGACATAAACGGAATGGAATCACGCTCTGTAGGATTTGAACCTACGACATCGGGTTTTGGAGACCCGCGTTCTACCGAACTGAACTAAGAGCGCTTTCTTATATCCTATAACAGTATATAGGATTGTAAAGAAAAGAATTTCAAAGGGTATTGCGTACATATAGTATGAGTATGTAAAAATAAAAAATTAGGTCCAATTCGACCTGATCTTACTAAATGAATCCCTCGTAACTGTCCATAGGAGAAAGAAGAAGTAAGAAGTAGGGATGACAGGATTTGAACCTGTGACATTTTGTACCCAAAACAAACGCGCTACCAAGCTGCGCTACATCCCTTTTTCTAAATTGTTGTACAGTGTCATTTTACAAAATCCACGTCTTTTTTTCCACATCCTTCTTTTTTCCTCTATCTATATAAAGACATATAGAATGTTCTTGTCATTTGTTTTTGTAGGCAAAAACAAATGTCCTTTAACTATAAGATCGGGCTATCTATGATCTATTTATTAGAATATACAATATTGAACTAGACTATATATGTATTACAATATAAAATACAAATAAAGAATGACAATAAAATAGAAAATAAAAGAAGAAGGAGGATTTTCAATGCGAGATATAAAAACATATCTCTCCACGGCACCTGTGCTAACCACTCTATGGTTTGGGTCTTTAGCAGGTCTATTGATAGAAATTAATCGTTTATTTCCAGATGCCTTGTCATTCCCCTTTTTTTCATTCTGATTGAATTCTTTTGTATTGATATGCGAAGAAATGAAGAAGGTTTGAGATAAATTCTACATAACATGGCTCCAATTATGTTCCCTTTTTCTTTAGGATAGGAAAGAAAAAAGAAAAAGTATATCGAACCTCAGTAAATCTACGATAAAATTTTTGGGAAAAGAAATAAAATTTAGAAAATTTGTATTTGGATCCAGTCTAGGGATAGTTCGACGAAATTTTAAAATAGAAAGAAAAAAAGACTGAGATTAAGATAGTAAGAATTTCTAGTTAGAAAAAAAGTTCGAAAAAATTGTATTACTTAATTATTACTATATTCTTAATATTATTTTCTTAATGAACATGACTCTCTTTCTTTCTAGTTATAGTAATTCCTAAGAATTCTATTTTAGATTCTAGTACTTCGAAGTTATTCAAAATTTAATAATGAAAAAAATCTTTAAAATTTTCATTTCTAGTTAGTAACTTTTCTTAATTTCTTAATATAGAATATAGATTTTTTCTTTTCTTCTTATTTATTATTTTTTATTTGGTTCGAATTGAAAAGAAAATGAGTAGAGTTCTAAAGTGAAGTTGATCCAAAATGAAAAGGAGGTTCATGGCTAAGGGTAAAGATATCAGAATTCTAGTGATTTTGGAATGTACCTGTTGTGTTCGAAAGGGTGTCAATAAAAAATCACCGGGCATTTCTAGATATATTACTCAAAAGAATCGACACAATACACCCAATCGATTAGAATTGAGAAAATTCTGTCGCTATTGTAAAAAGTATACGATTCATGGGGAAATAAAGAAATAGATAGAACAGAATACGTGTGTTATTTTTCCAAGGAGCGGGGACTTAACATATATAAGAAAAAATCCTCTTTTGGTCGGATCTTAAATGAATAAGAAAAAAATCAAATTGTATTTTCTAGATTCTTTTATACATAAGGAATAAACAAACAAGGGATAAAAAAACCATGGATAAATCCAAACAACTTTTTCGTAAATCCAAGCGATCTTTTCGTAGGCGTTTACCCCCAATTGGGTCAGGGGATCGAATTGATTATAGAAACATGAGTTTAATTAGTCGATTTATTAGTGAACAAGGAAAAATATTATCTAGACGGGTGAATAGGTTGACCTTGAAACAACAACGATTAATTACTATTGCTATAAAACAAGCTCGTATTTTATCTTCGTTACCTTTTCGTAATAACGAGAAACAATTTGATAGAGCGGAGTCGATCCCTAGAACTACTAGTCCTAGAACCAAAAATAAATAGATATATTCCTCAAAACTCCAATTGGAACTTAAGCTCAGATTCATGTTTTGCTCAAAAACCCTAGAATCCATATTTGATTCTTGTGTTAGAAAAAAGGAAAAATGGGAAAGAAATTTTTTTCTTGAAAGATTTTCGTTTATTCCTACTATTCAAATTTTCCTTTTTTTCTTCTATCTTCCCGGAGTTCATTCTCCGGGAAATTCTTTTTCAATCATTCTTTTTTCTTGTATACTTGTATAATAGATTCTATTAAGATTCTTTTATTCCTTTATTTGATTTGTATATTCTTTTTGATTTATTATTTTATTGTAAATCATATCAAAACAATTCTTATTTGATAAGGCTATTTGCGCAAGTATTTTACGATTTAGAAGCAATTGTCTCTTGTACAGATTTTTTATGAATTTGCTATAACTATAGAATACCCTATTCTCACGAGTTACTGCATTTATACGAGTGATCCACAAGCGACGAAAATCTCTCTTTTTCCTGCTCCTATCTCGATGAGAGGAAACCAAAGCTCTTATTCTTTGTTGAGTAGTGGTTCGAGTCAGTCTTGAATGAGCCCCTATAAAGGTTGATGCAAATAAACGAATTTTTTTTCGACGTCTCCGAGCTATATATCCTCGTTTAACTCTGGTCATTAAATCAAATGAAACTTTCTTGAATAACTAATTTATTTCTCTCAGTCATCCTTTTCCTCCGGTCGATTAATAACAAAACGGATTCTTCCGATATATAAAATATAAATTCCAATGGCTTTTGCTACTCTAACCTTCCCGACCACGATTTTTTCTTTTTTCCAGGCATCTCGCCTGGAAAGAAAATGCTACTAAATAAAAAAGAAAAGAATAGCGGGTTTCCTCGTTTCTATGGCAACTTATGAAACGGTGAGGTTCTCTCTATACACCGGAGCCTCTTCTTTCATTTCATCAAATTTTCTTGTGAACTTGTATAGTTCACACTCTTTGGCTCTACCAATTTATTTTTCAATTAAAATTCTTTTTACAATTCTAATTAGAAAGTAATAAATAGTCCTTTTCACAAAAAAACTATCCATAAAGTGACGGCATTGAATTCTGAAAGTTGGCTGGGTAGCTTACCCTATTAGTCCGTTTTTTCAAGAATAGGAGCATAACCTTTTTGCTTCTTATAAAACTATTTTCTCCGCTTAATGGATAACTATTTGTTACCAATTGCTACCAATGGAGAATTGCTTCTCATCTCAAAATCTCAAATGGAGTGATTGGATTTGCACCAATAGAAACCATAAATTCCATAACATAAGAAACCTAATCATAATAGGTAGATTCTTTTTTAGATATTAGAAAAGAGTCAATGAAATGTCCGTCTTCCACTCTATTTATTCTAGTGGTCGTAAATAATTTTTGCATTTCTTTAAACTCATTATCTGAATTGAACGAGTCGCACATACACCCTAGTACATGTTCCTCGACGCTGAGGACATCCTCGAAGAGCGGGAGATTTCGTGACATTTTTTATTGGCTGTCTTGCGTTTCTAATAAGTTGTTTAATGGTTGGCATGTGATGTCTATAGAATCTCATTCTAGATAGAATAGAGCGGGTTGGTTTAGATCGATCTTAACCTGATAGTTGATGATTCTGAATGATTTCTATTCAATAGAAAATATAAAATCACGGAAAATTCAAATTTTGAAATGGAATTCTATATTTATACGAAATCCCCGGTATTTTCATTTTCAACCGCTACAAGATCAACGATGCCATGAGCTTGGGCTTCTGTTGCTGACATAAAAACATCCCTTTCCATATCTTCGGATATAACCCATAAAGGCTTGCCCGTTCTTTGTACGTAAACTTTTGTGAGGGTTTCGCGAAGCTTCAATAGTTCTTCTGCTTCCAGGATAAATTCCCCTGCCTGTGCCTCATAAAAAGAACTAGCAGGTTGGTGAATCATAACCCTGATGATATTCATCATGAACGGTTCTTCTATTTTGCACGATTGGGTTAAAGTAAGGGGAAATATCAAAAAAAAATAGAATTAAACAACCGTACAGGCATCTTTTGTACGTTGCATACGGCTCTGCAATGGAATTTTTTTTTGGTCAAATTTATTCTATCAAAAAGAAGAAATAGAACCCATCCGATCCAAATCGTCAAATGATCCATTTACCATCCTTCCTTTCGTAGTAGGAAAAAATACTATGATGGTTCTGTTGCTTTATCTATTTATCTCGTTAGCAATCCCAAAGTTTCTTTTTGATACGATCCAAGAAGGAGAAAATTCTTTTTTCCTCTTTCTCTCATAATATAAAGATAAGAAAAAGAAAGAGACTTCTGGTGTGGAAGAAAAAGGGTTTGTGACGCTGAAATTTACTCTTGACACATAAGATCAAATTGGGAATAACCTTTCTTTCATACTACTTTCTCGATACAAAATTTCGTGTTATAAAAAAACAATAATGGTTTGTTCATATCGAACTCGAAGTGCCATGCTATTATTACTTCTTCTTTATTTCATTCATATTCGATACAGCGAAGGCATAGTCTTTTTTTTCTCATCTTAAATAAAAACTCATTGGCGCCAAGCGTGAGGGAATGCTAAACGTTTGGTAATTTCTCCTCCGACCAGAATGAAAGATCCCATTGAAGCGGCTAATCCCATGCATATTGTATGTACATCCGGTGACACAAATTGCATAGTATCATAAATGGCTATTCCCGGTATTACCCATCCGCCTGGAGAGTTTATAAACAAATAAAGATCCCTCGTATCATCTTCTATGCTGAGATATACCATGAGACCAACAAGTTGATTTGAAATCTCGCTATCAATTTCTTGGCCTAAAAAAAGTAATCTTTCTCGATAAAGTCGGTTGATTAGGGGAAAATTGTATCCCTTAGAAACCGTACGTGCACCTTTGGATGCATACGGTTTGAAAGAATTGTGAAAAAAATCAATGTGTTGATTCCAGTCCTATTTCTTTTTTTTTACAGGAGTTTTGGCCTCCTTCCCTATATTCTCTAAGGTAGAAAATAAAAAAGAATTTTTTGAACTTATTTAACTAACTTCTCATTGATGTATTGTTTCATCGAAATTCAAATAACGATGTAATTTTCTTGTTCCTGAATGGGCCCTTTTAATTTTTTTAGGTTCTTGTTCTACTCCGGGGAAAGATTTGCCCAAATTCCATTTGTGCATATAGGGCAAATAGTTTCAGTACCACTTCTTTTTTTCATTCATTTCATACCTTTCCCTAAACTATGAAGAGTTTATGATACAAGTGGTAATCGTGTAAAAAAAATAAAATATATTTCATAGAATATAGAATAGATTCTATTTTATCAAGTTATATTCTATTTCATTACTAATTAATTTCAAAATTTATTAAATTGATTTAGATTTTTTTTTATTTTTTCTAGTGAATCTTTATCTTTCTATTACTATATTTACACTTCTATTCTATTACTTTACTCTTACCATTCCAAAATAGGTATTCTCTGAACGGAGCCTGGATACTTTCTTTTATCAGTCCAAGTAAACCATCAATTATTCTAATTGATAATATTGATTGCCAATAGGAATCATTGTGCTTCACGCTCCGAATTCTTGATAGTTCAATTATGAAAATATTGAAGAATATCTATTGGATTGGGCGAAACATAGAATACTCGATCGGGGGAGATAACGGGGAAATACCGTATGACCAATATGTCTGACAAGTCGCACTATACGTCAACCCAAACTGCATCTTCCTCTCCAGGACTCCGAAAAGGTACTTTTGGAACACCAATTGGCATGAAAAGAAAGAAAAAAATGAAGTACTATACTTTACTTTAATATGGAAACGTAATAATGGCTTTATTTTCTTCTTCATTTTTTTCTTTCTTTTTTTTTTCTATAATATAGAAAATATAAGACTAGAAGATAGAAAAAAAGAATATAGAATTAAAAAATATTATAGAAAAGATAACTATATAAAGAACTTTCTAATATTCTAATATATAAAAGAATATAAAATAGAAATGAATCTTATTCATTCTTCTAGTCTAATAGAATCTTTTATTCTATAGGTAATAGATAGAATTAGAGTATATCTAAGTCTATAGATATAGATTGGGAGGTTCATAGAGGAAGACAAAATTCATTCAGAAAAATTGGAACGAATGGGATTGATCCCATTCGTTCCAATTTTTCTGAATGAGAAACAAGTATCTATGCATTCTTCTCCACAAAACCTTCCCATTGCGTATTGGTACTTATCGGGTATAGAATAAGATCTGTTTCTCTTTTTTCTTCTAAATAAAAGAAAGGAATACAAATAAATATTAATCCTTTCCTATACAAAATATACCGAACAGGTGAAGTACACGGTCTAGTCTTTTCCAATGCGATAAAGTTACATAATGTCTATTTCTTTTTCAGAAAGGGGTATTTACATGGGTTTGCCTTGGTATCGTGTTCATACTGTTGTATTGAATGATCCCGGTCGATTGCTTTCTGTCCATATAATGCATACAGCTCTAGTTTCTGGTTGGGCCGGTTCAATGGCTCTATATGAATTAGCGGTTTTTGATCCCTCTGACCCTGTTCTTGATCCAATGTGGAGACAAGGCATGTTCGTTATACCCTTCATGACTCGTTTAGGAATAACCAATTCATGGGGGGGTTGGAGTATTTCAGGAGGAACTATAACGAATCCGGGCATTTGGAGTTATGAAGGCGTGGCAGGGGCACATATTTTGTTTTCTGGCTTGTGCTTCTTGGCAGCTATCTGGCATTGGGTTTATTGGGACCTAGAAATATTCTCTGATGAACGTACGGGAAAACCCTCTTTGGATTTGCCCAAGATCTTTGGAATTCATTTATTTCTCTCAGGAGTGGCTTGCTTTGGCTTTGGCGCATTTCATGTAACAGGCTTATATGGTCCTGGAATATGGGTGTCTGATCCTTATGGACTAACTGGAAAAGTACAATCTGTAAATCCGGCGTGGGGTGCGGAAGGTTTTGATCCTTTTGTTCCGGGGGGAATAGCGTCTCATCATATTGCAGCTGGTACATTGGGTATATTAGCGGGTCTATTCCATCTTAGTGTCCGTCCGCCTCAACGTCTATACAAAGGATTGCGCATGGGTAATATTGAAACTGTGCTTTCCAGTAGTATTGCTGCTGTTTTTTTTGCAGCTTTCATTGTTGCTGGGACTATGTGGTATGGTTCAGCAACTACCCCAATCGAATTATTTGGACCCACTCGTTATCAGTGGGATCAAGGGTACTTCCAACAAGAAATATATAGAAGAGTTGGGGCCGGACTAGCCGAAAATCTGAGCTTATCGGAAGCTTGGTCTAAAATTCCCGAAAAATTAGCTTTTTACGATTACATTGGTAATAATCCGGCAAAAGGGGGATTGTTCAGAGCAGGCTCAATGGATAACGGGGATGGAATAGCTATTGGGTGGTTAGGGCACCCTGTATTTAGAGATAAAGAAGGGCGCGAACTCTTTGTACGTCGTATGCCCACCTTTTTTGAAACATTTCCGGTAGTTTTAGTAGATGGAGACGGAATTGTGAGGGCCGATGTTCCTTTTAGAAGGGCAGAATCCAAGTATAGTGTTGAACAAGTGGGGGTAACTGTTGAATTCTATGGTGGCGAACTCAATGGAGTCATTTATAGTGATCCTGCTACTGTGAAAAAATATGCTAGACGTGCCCAATTAGGTGAAATTTTTGAATTAGACCGGGCTACTTTGAAATCCGATGGTGTTTTTCGTAGCAGTCCAAGGGGTTGGTTCACTTTTGGGCATGCTACGTTTGCTTTGATCTTCTTTTTCGGACACATTTGGCATGGCGCCAGAACCTTGTTCAGAGATGTTTTTGCCGGTATTGATCCAGATTTGGATGCTCAAGTAGAATTTGGAGCATTCCAAAAACTTGGAGATCCAACTACAAAGAGACAAGCAGTCTGATACAAAATTTCTTTGCCATCTTTTGCCTCTATTTTTTTTTTTTTTTTTTTTNTTTTTATTTTATTTTAGTATTTAGAGTATTTCAATTTCTATTTATATAGAGTATTTAGTCTTTCTATTTCTAATTTATATTTTTAATATTAATTGAATCTATTATGTATTTTATATTCAATATTTACTAATATCTTCTATTAGAAGAATATAGAAAAATTAGAAATAGAATATAAGTGATTGAATAGTCCTAGTCAATTTATAAATTTCAATTTACAATTTATTTAGTAAATGATTCAAAATGAATAGGTGTGGAAGCTATAATTGTAAACCACGATCGAATCTATGGAAGCATTGGTTTATACATTCCTCTTAGTTTCGACTTTAGGGATAATCTTTTTCGCTATCTTTTTTCGAGAACCACCTAAAGTTCCAATTAAAAAATGAAATTATTTTTCATTCTTTCCATTGAAGTAATGAGCCCCCCAATATTTATATGGGAGGCTCGTTACTTCAATTAGTCCCCATGTTCTTCGAAGGGATCTCTTAATTTTTGAGAGGGTTGCCCAAAAGCGGTATATAAGGCATACCCAGTAAAACTGACAAGTAAACCGGATATGGAGATGGCGACTAAGGTTGCTGTTTCCATTTTTTCAAAAATTTCAAGATCATAATGGATTACGATAATGTCGTTTATTTACAACTACAACGGAATGCTATACAAAGTCAACAGATTACAACCCATGATGAAAGAGGATTTATGGCTACAAAAACTGCTGAGAGTAGTTCTAGATCTGGTCCAAGACGAACTGGCGTAGGGAGTTTATTGAAACCATTGAATTCGGAATATGGAAAAGTAGCTCCAGGGTGGGGGACTACACCACTTATGGGAGTCGCAATGGCTTTATTTGCAATATTTCTATCTATTATTTTAGAAATTTATAATTCATCCGTTTTACTAGACGGAATTTCAATGAATTAGTTCCTAAAAACTAGGACTTCCTAGCTTTCTTAATGCTTAAAAGACTTAAACTTCATTAAGATTACTTAAGACTTGGATTTATAGACAATTCTATTCTGGTAGTTCGGTAGTTCGATCGTGAAATTTATTTTTTCTATATTTTATTTCCGGAATATGAGCGTGTGACTTGTTATAATTGATCCTATTGATAATACAGAGAATTTACCTGTCATCTCTATCAAGATGATTCTACCTCGTCAGATATTTCTTCTAGTCTCTGGAGCACGGACTATATAGAATAGATCAAGAAAAGAAATATTGAAACTATGATTCATACCTATTATTCAGACCTCGCAACCGGACTAAAAAAAATGGAAAGAGGTCTTTTCTAAATCAAACAAATTTTTCCTTCAGACTTCTTTTGACCGAAAGAAGAAAAATCTTTCTTTAGATTTTGTAGTGATGATCAAATGGTTTTTACTCGGAGAACCTTTGAATTTCACTTTGGCTTTCTGAAATCATCGTGGTTCTAGTATGAATCTGAGGTTTCAATTGATTCATAGGGTCTCAACAAGAGAATTYCTAWYWMMTAAAAAAAAAAAAAAAAAAAAAAAAAATAGGGAAGAGAAGATTCAAAAGGCCTGTCACAATTAACAAAAAGAAAAATGGATGAGCCAACTTGAGATTTTATTTCTTGGCATTATCATCACAAAGAAGAGATTCCGGATTTTTCTTACTTCGCTTCATATCTTTGGATCAAATCGAGTCAAGAGACTAAGCTCCAAGAAGTTGAAAACTCTCTATTCCATATCTGTTGAAACCAGTATTTGTGTGTTTCGCCTTGAGCCGTACGAGATGAAATTCTCATATACGGTTCTCAGAGGGGGAATCTTTTTTGGGTTACCTATCTCAATAAAGTATATGATTGGTTCGAGGAACGTCTCGAGATTCAAGCGATTGCAGATGATATAACTAGTAAATATGTTCCTCCTCATGTCAACATATTTTATTGTCTGGGAGGAATTACGCTTACTTGTTTTTTAGTACAAGTAGCTACGGGTTTTGCTATGACCTTTTACTATCGTCCAACTGTTACAGAGGCTTTTTCCTCTGTTCAATACATAATGACTGAAGCCAACTTCGGTTGGTTAATTCGATCAGTTCATCGATGGTCAGCAAGTATGATGGTTCTAATGATGATCTTACACGTATTTCGTGTATATCTTACGGGTGGGTTTAAAAAACCCCGCGAATTAACTTGGGTTACAGGGGTGGTTCTGGCTGTATTGACCGCATCTTTTGGCGTAACAGGTTATTCCTTACCTCGGGATCAAATTGGATATTGGGCAGTCAAAATTGTAACAGGCGTGCCTGAGGCTATTCCTATAATAGGATCACCTTTGGTAGAATTATTACGTGGAAGTTCTAGTGTGGGCCAATCCACTTTGACTCGTTTTTATAGTTTACATACTTTTGTATTGCCTCTTCTTACTGCCATATTTATGTTAATGCACTTTCTAATGATACGTAAGCAAGGTATTTCGGGTCCTTTATAGAGAAGACAGATAATAAATATTTGGAATTTTTCATATCGGGAAGGAACAAGAGTCTTTCATTGCTACAAATATGGATTATTGAAAAATAAGGCATGTTATTTGGATATTTTTCTTCAACTATGAAGTATTTTATTGTTTATTTGATACGAATAGTTCAAGTATATTTTACTAAAAGAGGATGGATTATGGGAGTGTGTGACTTGAACTATTGATTGGTCCATGCAGATCTATTCTTTTATCTGCCACGTTGGTTTTCACAACCCAATGTGTTTCCGCATCCAACCATCACGTAAGTCCCCTTATGTAGCATAGGATAGGCCAATTCGCTTAAGGAAAATCTTTTCTATGATAATACTCGAATCATGTGATGCATGAAAAGGCTCCGTAAGATCCCTAGAATAAGTGATATAGCATGATCCATGATCCAATGTTCTATCTATTTTGTTTGATTTTTTTTTTTTTTTATTTATTAGAATTTAAAAATTTAGAATTCTACTAATAAGTATTTCGTATCAATTTGATAGCAATCTTAGTGGGTTTCTTATAGTATGTAGATGCATTCATTTCCTTTGCATCGACCCTGATCTATGATACTATCGGAGTGAAATAAGGGATCTAAGGAAGAACAGAGGTTAGACTTTATTAGTAACAAGTAAAAACTTTGTATTTTTGTATGTAAGAAAATCTAGATGTTGTGGGGATAAATACCAACCAAAAGATATGAGACAATCCAAAAAGCACTTGATCCTGATCAAACTTGTAAGCCTACTTGGATATTGAGCATTTCCTTGCCAGAACTTCCTTCTTTGCAATGAATGGAATCGTTACAACTCAGGGAATTGAAATTGAAATTTTGTAAATATTTTATTACATAGAGTTATTATATATGTAGATATATATGAAATATAGATTTCCTATGGATCTTTTTCTGTGATTCTTTGTGATTCTTGCTCGAGCCGGATGATAAAAAATTATCATGTCCGGTTCCTTTGGGGGATGGATCCACATAAATTCACCTATCCAAATAACAAAGAAACCTGATTTGAATGATCCTGTATTAAGAGCTAAATTAGCGAAAGGGATGGGGCATAATTATTATGGAGAACCCGCATGGCCCAATGATCTTTTATATATTTTTCCAGTGGTAATTCTAGGCACTATTGCATGTAATGTGGGCTTAGCAGTTCTAGAGCCATCAATGATTGGTGAACCGGCGGATCCTTTTGCAACTCCGTTGGAAATATTACCCGAATGGTACTTCTTTCCCGTATTTCAAATACTTCGCACAGTACCCAATAAGTTATTGGGTGTTCTTTTAATGGTTTCAGTACCAATAGGATTATTGATAGTACCTTTTTTGGAGAATGTCAATAAATTTCAAAATCCATTTCGTCGTCCAGTAGCTACAACAGTCTTTTTGATCGGCACCGTAGTAGCTCTTTGGTTAGGTATTGGAGCGACTTTACCTATTGAGAAATCCTTAACTTTAGGTCTTTTTTAAATTTCTTCAACCGTGAAATACCACGACATTAAGTATCTAAGGAAGATCCCTCTCTGGATCTTCCCTAGATACATCAATCTTATTATGATCTTTTCTGCAAATATATGGATTGTGTCAGAAATTAAAAACTCATTCTCTTCTTTTTTCTTTTTAAAAAAGAAAAAAGGAAAAAATTCCAAAGGATTTAAAATGAAAACTTTTTCTTAGGTAAATTTTTTACAAAATGCTTCTGTAGAGTGCCCAATATCTTTTTTACATCTTCTATGCGAAAATCTTTTATTTTCATAAGATCTTCTTGACTATGACTCAAAAGGTCCAATAATGTATGTATATTGGATCTTTTGAGACAATTATAGGTCTTGGAAGACAATTCTGATTGATCAATAAAAATACATGTTAATGGAATTCCTTTTTTTTTATTGAAATTAGTGAATCTGTCTTGAAAGGAAAAAAGGGGTAGATTCCATCTGTTTTCATTTTCTTCTAAATTCATATCCTCTTCCTCTGCATGTAGAAAAGGAATCAATAAATCAATTAAATTACGAGAAGCTTCATAAAGTGCTTCTTTAGGAGTTAGACTTCCATTCGTCCATATTTCTATAAAGAGTATCTCTTGTTTTTCATTCCCATTACCGTAAGAATGAATACTATGATTCACATTTCGAACAGGCATGGATACAATATCTATAGGATAACTTCCATCGTGACAGTTTTTTGTGGATTTCAAACGATATCCGCGATCTCTCTTTATTTGTAATTCAATAAACAAATCAATTGGTTCTGTCAGGTTAGCTATATGCTGTGTCGTGTCAACTATTTCGACAGAAGGTGGTGAAATGATATCTTGAGCGGTTATGTATTTGGGACCTCTTACACAAATGGATGCGGCCCTAACTCCATAGAGATTACTTCTCAATACAATTTCTTTCAAATTTATTAAAATCTCATGTACGGATTCTTCAATACCTTTTATCGTAGAATATTCATGCAGTACGTTTTCAGATGTTGCACATGTGATACATGTTCCTTCTATTTCTCCAAGTAAAGCCCTTCGCATGGCGATACCTATGGTATCGGCTTGACCTTTCATAAGGGGGGACAGAATGAAACGACCATAATAAAGACGCTTACTTTCTACTCTTGATTCAACACATTTCCACTGTAGTGTTCGAGTGGATCCTGCTACTTCTTCTCGAACCATACTATTCTTTTCTTTATGATTATTTGATCAGATCATTGAATCATTTCTTTCTCTTGAAATCTCTTGAATTCTTATTTCTACACACGTCTTTTTTTCGGGGGGCGACATCCATTATGTGGCATGGGTGTTACATCACGTACGAAACTTAATAGCATACCACTTCTGCGAATGGCTCGTAATGCCGCATCTCTTCCGAGACCTGGACCCTTTATCACAACCTCTGCTCGTTGCATACCCTGATCAATTACTGTACGAATTGCATTTAATGCAGTTGCTTGAGCAGCATAGGGTGTTCCTTTTCTTGTGCCTCTAAATCCAGAAGTACCTGCAGAAGCCCAAGAAACTACCCGACCTCGTACGTCTGTAACAGTAACAATAGTATTGTTGAAACTCGCTTGAACATGAATAACTCCTTTTGGTATTCGACGTTCATTTTTATGTGAACCAATACGTGCATTTTTACGTAAACCAATTTTTGCTATAGGTTTTGTCATATTTTATTATATCATATTCATAAGAATAAAAAGAAGAATCAGAAATCTACAGAAAGATACGGGGATATTCTTTTCATATGAAAATGAATCCTTTCTTCTTTATTTTTACATATATATGGGTTTTTCTTTTTAAAAGGTTCTTTATTTAGAACTTGAGAAAAATTAACCCTGTCTCTGTTTATGTCTCGGATTGGAACAAATTACTATAATTCGTCCTCGCCTACGAATCAGACGACATTTTTCACAAATTTTACGAACAGAGGCCCTTATTTTCATATTTATAATTCCTTACCTTCATTCTAAATCTATAGTTATTTTTTTTGAAACAAAAAGAGTTTCTTTCATTTTTGAACTTAAAATTATATCTCCTACGAAGGGGGATGTTTAAAAGAAGGATCTAATCGTTCGAATCTTTTTTGCGAAGTCTATAAATTATGCGTCCCCTGGTTGAATCATAACGACTCATTTCAATTTTAACTCTATCTCCGGGTAATATACGTATAAAACTGCGCCGGATTCTCCCGGAAATATAACCTAGAATTAGATCTTGATTATCTAACCGAACTCGGAACATACCGTTGGGAAGTGATTCAGTAATTAAACCCTCATGAATCAATTTTTGTTCTTTCATTCCAGGGAACCTCCCTTTAAGTATTAACTAATAGAGGAAGATTTCTATAATTCACTTTTCCTCTCTATTTTACAAATAGTAAGTTGTAAGTTTGAGAGAAAATTAGGGTACCCCAAGAGAATTACCATATATAACACAAAATTTCTCCTCCAATTTTTTCTAGTCGAGCTTCTCGATCTGTCATTATACCTTGAGAAGTAGAAAGAATGACAATTCCCATTCCGCCTAAAATCTTAGGAATTCGTTGATAGTTGGAATAGATTCGTAGACCGGGTCGGCTTATACGTTTTAAAATTCTTTTCTTTCCTTTCCCAGTCTTTCTATGTCGTAAGGTTGAAACCAAGAAATTTTTTTGACTTTCTTTATGTTTTCGAACGTTTTCAATAAAACCTTCTCGTAAAAGTATTTTCACAATGTTTTTAGTGATATTAGTAGATACTATTTTCACTCTTCCCTTTTGATCCATGTCAGCATTCCTTATAGAAGTTATTATATCGGCAATAATGTCCCTACCCATGACGAACTCTAGTTATTGGTGCCTCCTCCTTTTGATATAATCAACATGCTTCTTTTTTGTTTTATTGAATTTTTTTTTGAAATTTATAAATTATAAAGAATTATTAGGAATTTAAAGTATATACATGAGACACAATCTATTTCAGATATTTGAATATTCTATAGAGAGAAATAGAAAATTACATATCCTTTTTTCATCTATATCTATCTACTAGTATTATTTAGAAGACTATAAGACTTCGGGTGCTAATGAAACTATTTTAGTAAAATTTAACTGTCTCAATTCCCGAGCAATCGCACCAAAAATCCGAGTTCCTTTTGGATTTCCTTCTTGATCAATGATAACCGCTGCATTGTCATCATATCGTATTATCATGCCGTTGTCACGTTTCAGTTCTTTACACGTGCGTACAATAACAGCTCTAATTACTTCTGATCTTTCTAGAGGCATGTTGGGTACTGCTTCTTTGATTACAGCAACAATAACATCACCAATATGAGCATATCGGTGATTACCAGTTCCTATGATTCGAATACACATCAATTCTTGAGCTCCGCTGTTATCCGCTACATTCAAAAGGGTTTGAGGTTGAATCATTTCATTTTTATTTGAATCTCTTATTGAAATGTAAGGGAAAAAAGAAATATTGTCTGTCCAGAGATAAAGATATACGCGGTTTTTTCATTCTCAATACTTCTTTACTTTTGTTTACTTATCCTGAAACAACAAATTGAGTTCGTATAGGTATTTTGCATGCAGCTATTTTCATAGCTGCTTTGGCTACAGTTTCTGATACTCCACTCATTTCATAAAGTATTCGGCCCGGTTTAACAACAGATACCCAATATTCGGGGGATCCCTTGCCCGAACCCATACGTGTTTCCGTAGGTCTTACTGTAACAGGTTTATCGGGAAAGATACGTATCCATATCTTTCCACCACGACGCACATATCGTGTCATTGCTCTTCGCCCTGCTTCTATTTGTCTAGCTGTGATCCAAGCAGGTTCAAGTGCCTGAAGAGCGTATCTGCCAAAACAAATATTCTTGCCTCGGCAAGATATTCCCTTCATTCTACCTCTATGTTGTTTACGAAATCTGGTTCTTTTGGGGTTATAGTTGATGGTTTTTTCTAAATTCCATCTCTACTGCAGAGCCGGACATGAAWGTTTCTTCTSATCCAGCTCCTCGYGAATGAAATGATTCAATAATCTTCCATATACATATGTATTTCATTCTATCAAAAGAATCTACTTATTTTATTCTTTTCAATTTGAGATTTTTTCTTGAATTTTTTACTATTAAATTATTAAATAGGGAGTTATATATATATATAACTAGATAACTAGGCATGTTTGTTTATATATGATGCTTCTTTCTTTTATCAATATCAAATTTGCTAAAGTAAAGTCTTTTACTTTACCTCTATAAAATCGTGCCAAAAGTTCTCCAATATATAAAATATAAATGAAATTGTTAAATTCAAGAAAAAAATAAATAAAGGGTTCGCGGGCGAATATTGACTCTTTCATCCTTCATTTGTAGGGTCAATTCATGACCATTCAGAAGAAATCTATTTTTTCTTGGTTCATTCCGCCATCCTACCCAGTGAATCATTAGGATTTCTTCGTTTTCAATGAAATCCTATGTAGTCACAGGTTCCATCGTTCCTATAGCTTCTCCATTAATGTTTAGGCCTGAACTCTGCAATGGAGCTTCCAACAAAATAGGTTTTTTGTTTCCGAGTAAATCTCCTCAGTTTTTCTTAACTCGAAGCTCGATTCAATTATTCATCTATTTTCTAGTATTTAGATATTTATAAATATTTATATCTTTTTTTATCTTTAATATCTTCTTTTTATAGCTTATTAGATAGATAATAGACTCTATTATATATATTGAATATTGATTCGATTCTATTTTTTTTTAATTCTTTGAATTGAAATTTTTCTATTTTTTATTTGTATATTTCTTATTCTATTTTAATTGTTTGTAATCGTAAATTTTTTATCTTTTTTTCTTGATGCTTTATCACACTGCCTTTTTTATGGAATGATTATTCATAAACCATACATATGGGAATCATATATCATTGAGATCTTTATTCTCTCTTTCTATCATCCTTCCTTTTTTTCCACATCCCCTTTTTGTTTCACAATTCATAATCAGATTTCTTTTTTATGAAAATAATTTTAGTTGCTACAACTATATGATCGATTCAGTCATATAGTGACTTTTTATTGGGATCTCGACAATACGAAGCAATAAGTTGGTTATTAGTTTTGAGCTTATTTAGTTTTCATAGTTACTAAGTTTATAGTGGGGTCAGCCTGTTTTTTCAATCTCAATTCTAAAGTTTAAAGAAACAACTAACGAGTCACACACTAAGCATAGCAATTATACTAAATATCAATAGTGTAAATCAAATTTTTATTCAACCTTAGAGAATTATAATTGATAATTTTTCTTCTTTTTTTATTCAAAAAAAAAAGAAGAAAAGAGTTTCGAAATTTTTATATTGCTGAGCAGAATGGCGAGATAAAGAAAAGTCCATTATTTTTATTTTCTTATTCTTGGTTTACAAATATCCAAATTTTGATGCCTAAGACTCCATAGATAGTTCGAATTGTATGAGAACAGTGATCAATTTTAGCGCGAATTGTTTGTAAGGGAACCCTGCCCTCTCTGATCCATTCGACACGTGCAATTTCTTTTCCGTCAATACGCCCTGCAATTTGCACTTGAATTCCTTTTGTACCTGTTTGTTCAGTTAATTCAATAGCTTTTTTCATTGCCTTTCGAAACGAAACTCTATTTTTTAATTGTAAAGCTATATATTCTGCAAGAATATTAGGCTGTCCATAAGGTTTTTCAATTCTTGTGATAGCAAGGTTGATTCTCTGATGAAACTCTTTTTGTACATTCATCTGTAATTCTTCGACTCCCCGTGTTCGTCCTTCTATTAATAAATTGGGAAATCCAATATAGATTATGACCTGAATCAAATCTATTCTTTTTTGAATTTTCATATAGGCAATTCCTTCGAAACCGGAGGATATTCTCTTTTTTTTTTTTACTTTTACATAGTTCTTAATAAAATTCCTTATTTTTTCATCTTCTTGTAAACCCATGGAAAAATCCTTTGGTTTTGCGAACCAAAAAGAAAGATGACTTTGAGTTGTTCCAAGTCTAAAACCAAGTGGATTTATTTTTTGTCCCATATTTTTCTATTCTTTTTCCATCCATATATATTTTTTTCTTTTAAAACAATCTTTATATGACAAGTGGTTTTTTTTATCAGATAACTACGCCCTCGAGCCCGGGGTTTTAACTTTTTCATAATAGCACCTCCATTGACTTCAGCTTTACTAATAAATAAATCAGCTTCATTCAAACCCATATTATTACTAGCATTTGCTGCTGCAGAATAAACCAATTTTAAAATTGGATACGATGCCCGATAAGGCATTAGTTCCAGTATCATGAGTGTTTCCTCATAAGAACGTCCGCGAATCTGATCAATTACTCTTCGTGCTTTAAAAACAGACATACGTATATGTTGAGCTAACACTTTTGCTTCTTTATCCGATTTCTCCGAATTTTCGTTCTTTATCATAAAAGAAAGTTCTCCCCCGCTAATGAATAATAAGTGCCTAGGTGAAGTATAGTATAAGATAAGTAAGAAAAGTCTAAGTCTTAGTATATTAGTATACTATAAAAGACTATACCTATACTCTTACTATAAGAAAAAGACTCTTAAGTTGAAATACTATCGAAATACTATTAAGATAAGACTTTTCACATGAATACTTAGTAGAACGACTAACGACGAGATTTATTATCGTTTCTCGCATGTCTCACGAAAGTGAGAGTAGGTGCGAATTCTCCCAATTTGTGACCGACCATACGATCTGTTATATAAATAGGTAAATGTTCCTTTCCATTATGAATAGCGATTGTATGGCCAATCATTGTGGGTATAATGGTAGATGCC